TCAGGGACATCCCCTTGTTAGGTAGGGCCAGGGATCACTAATTAGTCGAATGAGCCCATCCCTCTGGCCTATCATTTATTGGTCGATCCGGCTGGCGGCTCCTGCATCTCCACGGGGGGCCCTTCATACAAGTTTGTTGCTAGGAGTCCCTCTAGTCGAATCAATAATCAATAGAAGTTTACTGACCTGGCTCTTCAATCGACGATCTACTGCTCCCTCTTAGTTGCAGATGCCCATGCTTTGATTCGAAAGCCCTAGCCAGTGATGAATCCCCGGTAAGATCGGAGTATTGAATTTATCCTCCCTTCAGTCCTGTTTGAACCCGTCCCAGCAACGACCACCTTCCTACTGCAAGGTGAGGCTCTGCCCTTCCCCTAGAATCCACTCCGGGTCGGAGGAGCTGCTAGTCCAACTTCTTGAGCAGCCGAGATATTGAACAACGAACATTGAATTCCTTGCCTCACCCTGAGATGAGAGGGGAGGTTGATTTGCCTCGAATCCTGGACCTGATCTTTAATCCTACACCGGTTAATGATGCGATGGGAGAAGTTTTTTTTTCATTTTTTCATCAACGCTGGCCCAGTCGAGGCTCGTCCATGCCCAATCCCAACGGGCAAACCTTCGATCCGCCCCTAGCTCTATAATCCACCCGTCTTCCCCAGTCCCGGAAAGCCCCCCCGGCCTAGCCCTCTTTCTCAACTCGAGTCTTAAGCTCAGCGGCTTTCATCGTTGACGAGCACCTGCGCTAATAAGACAAAGAAGTGGGGAGTCTATGCCTTGAATGAATCAGTAACAACGAATTAGTGGAATGAGAGATCAAGAGACGTATAGGGGGGGCCTATCAATCATTGGTGGACCTTCCCTTGAACCGGTCACGGAGCTCTCAACGGAGTTGTTTAGGTTCTGGAATTCCATCTCTAGTTGGGGGTTTCGGTTCGAAGGTTATAAAACGTGGTGCGGGTTCATCTCTCTCGACCAGTTCCGGTTCAAGGGAAGGGTGATCGAGGGGACCGGACTTTAGATCTCTTTCTTCTCTATGGCGGGAGGTTTTTTTCGTATCAAGAGTGTGTTGGGGAGGCCGGGGAAGGCGGATTGGATCGAGAGGCGATGCCTATGCCTCTTCTTTATCGATAGGATTCCCATCATTTGCAGTCTCCGGCGAAGGAGACAAGAGCGAGGCACCGAACATGTTCTATCACCTTCGGTGTCTCCATCCGTCATTAGTAATCTCAATCCGCTTTTCCTATTCACTAGCACACTGCGCGCTACAACCAGCAGCCCCTTTACTAGTAAGGTAAAACGCTAGCGCGCAACGGCTGAAAAGCCAGCAACTTGTTAGGAGTAGGTTTTGGCTCGCCCCTATCTCTAAAGGGGCTTATGCACTCCACTCGTTACCACTAAATGACGAAGCCAGGAGCGGAAGGAGGGACTTGAACCCTCAACCTCAGCCTTGGCAAGGCTATGCTCTACCATTAAGCTATTTCCGCCAGCTACGGTAGTGGCGAAGCACTACTGAGCAATTCACGTATCACTTGATACGGACGACTTCTGTTTTTCCGCCGGGCCACACTCTTGACTTCCGATCGAGCTACGAGCATGAGTAGGTAGGCGGCTAGGGGGGGGGGGGCTGGGAAGGAAGGGCCCTCCCTTTTTTGCTTCGCGCCAGATGAGATGATGATTAGTGGGTCAGGTCCAGTGTGTGCTCTTGATCACAATAATAAAATGAAAGGGAAGGGGCTGGGCTGCCCTTTCAATCAATCTCCGGCCGCTCAGTGCTGCTATTGGTGCGAGTTGTAAGGAGTCTTGGTCTCGAGCTGGGTGGGGCGTGATTTCATTCTCGTAACGGGAGTGAGTGCACCGCAAGACCAGACAAGCGACTCCCTCGCCTCGCAGCGGCGGCGTCTGTCTTTTAAGTTAAGTCATTTCCTAAGACGGCTCCTCTTATTCTACGATAATCCAAGCAGCAGCTCCGCGAGTCCGCTCGGAACCAGTCGATTCCTGAGCCATTCGTTCTCCCCTCTCGGTTGGCGTTTGCCAGCCACTAGAGCAAGTAAGAGAACCTGCAGTGAATGCACTTAAAGGACCACAGATTTTGACCGGATTGTACACCTTTGTGTCTGGCTATGTATATGAATGTGCATAAAGAAGGGACGGGGCATCTCCCCCCCCCCCCCCCTTTTTTTTTTTGGGGGGGGGGGAATAAGATGCAGCGGCACCTCACGAACTTCTTACTGGGGCAGCACCATCCTATAGGCGCGAGTGTTTGGATGCACGTGTTTTGCCTGCGCAGTTAAGAGAAAAATTGTCCCCAAGGTAGTTTACTTGCTTACTTGTTAGAGTAAGTCAACCCCTTGTGTCTTTCTTGGATATGCTCAGTCCAGGTATAGATGCTATGCCGTGAAATCCAAGAGACTCGATGTATCCTTAGCGCTTCACACTAAGCAAGTAAACTACCTTCAAGAATATTGAGTCGAAGAATAAGTTTCTATTCAGCCTCCTCCAACTCCAGGCTTCTCTTCTCCTAGGCTTGGTATGGTATGCAAGCTCAAGAAAGCGATTTACGTTACGGCCCCCGACAAGCTAAAGCAGGCACACCAAGAGCTAAGAAGGGGCCTGGTTTCATAAATTTAGCTCGTTTCTCACTGCTTCATTTTTTACCACTGTAGCCGTGCGGATTCTTCCATGTTTGTTCGCCGACGTCACGGTCGTTGCCTCATCCTTCTTTTATACACGTTGACGACAACATTCTCACCGGGAATGATTCTTCTCTTTTATTTGATTTCATCAAGGTAGCTTGGCAACCAATTTGTCTCTTTCATCCGCCGCATTACTTTCTCGGCATGGAGGTATCTCGCTCCACCTCTGGACTCCCCCTAACCCAAACAAAGTATACTTTTTAATTCTTATCTCGTCCATCCTGCCCTGCGCTACGCCTATATCTCCAGGTGCCGCGTTATCCGAAAAAATAAATAAATAAAGGCAGGCTGCCCTGACGACCGACGCTCTACCTCGGGCTTTTGTTCTTGGTCGGAATCGAATTTCCTGGAGCGCTAAGAAGCAGCCCCTTACTCTAACAAGTAAGCAAGTAAACTACCTTTCGGAAGAAAATATGATGTGAGGACCCGATCCACCAACTATCTGAAATGTTGGCAAACAGGGCCATAGTAGTGACCAACACTACCTTTTCCTGATCATCATGGCTTTTTCCCTTTGCCCTTCTTTTATGGGAACTCAAAACTCAAGTGACCTTTCTTCTTGCAGGACCACTCTATGTTTTTCAGGTCCTTCCGCGCTCACTTTGTGCTTTTTCTTCTTTTGAAACATATTCTTTTGCGCAGCATTAGTCTTTTCAGACTGCTGTTCAAATTTCTTTTCAGCTTCTGCCTAAAGAAAATGGTCAGATCAATCATAGTTAAAGGAGGAGTTTCACGGGAGAGAGTGGTTGTCAAAGACTCAAACGACTTCAGCAGACTTCCCGGTCACGGATCACGATCAGTCATTTTTACTCTCACTGCTACAAATTCTTTTTTAATCTTCTCCATCTTGTCTAAGTGCTGAGACACGCTCGTCCCCTCTTGCATCTTGCTTGGAAAAAACCGTTGCCGAAGAAACTTCATGTTTATCATTGTCACTGACTCATACATTCTCTGTGGAGTCTCCCGGATTTCTCATGCAGACTCAATGTCTCCCACTGAAACTAGTACCTTATCCTTGACCACCATTAGCACAGCTTCGAAGAATAACTTTTTTTACTGTCTACAACTATGGATGCTGTTCATATGCTTTCTTTTGTTGTTTGGCTACAACAACATCAACTTGATTGAAGAAGCCATTAGCGCCAGATCTGCGGGCTTCTCTTTTCTCAAGAATGAAAAAAAAAGATCCTGTTCTTTGAGAAGCAACTGCATTCTCATCTTCCAAACATCTACGTTTAGAGGTTCCATTTTGCGATGCTTGACAATCGTATGCGTTAATGCAGTAATCATATCAGCAACTATAGATCCAGAAGATTGTATCGCTACCATATCCGCACAAGCTGGGCTCTCATACCAGATGATAACAATCTTTAACTGAAAGAAAGACAAAATTTCTAGGAATGTGCAGAGCTGAGACCTGCTGTTGTTGAGTGGCAGCAAATGAGAAAGACATATAGTTTGATTCGAAAAACTATTATATATAATATAAAATATAAATAAGTATAAGTAAAGTTTAAAATATGAAAATAGAAAACTCTTTGAGATCACTCCACTCTCTCTCTCGCGCCTTTCTTCAGCTTGTTCCTGTTCGTCTATTCGGGACGGGCAGGCAGCCCACATACATGAAGAGAAGAAGAGAGGGGGGGGTTACTTGCTTGGTGCTTGCGCTAAGCAAGGCGGTCGAAGAAGGCCACAAGTGGAAGCAACCGATGCTTTGGTCATTCAGTTGACTCCTTGCTGCCAGTCCGTGCTTGCTGTCATGCTGGCAAAAGCAGGGGGTTTCGGCCGGTTTTACCTACTATTGGATTTGAACCAATGACTCTCGCCGTATGAAAGCGATACTCTAACCGCTGAGTCAAGTAGGTCAAGCTGAGTCAAGTCAGAGAAAATAGACCCATATAAGAGAAAGCCGCGCAACCAGAGTTCCCCTTACTATACAAGGGGGGGGCGGAGCGTTAAGAAAGAGAAAGCGTTATCACTATACGAAATGAAGCAGCGGCTAGCACGCTAAGATCAACCACTTGGAGAACGTGAAGCCTTTTTTCTCGGTCGTCTGTCTTAATATAAGTGGATTCCGATTCATGCGGTCGTTCTCTGCGGCATTGGTGTTTTCACTCCCCACTCTCCACCATAACAAAAAGTTTCCACTATATCTCAGGAGTAGTCAAAGGAAGTACGGCGGGTCCGAGTAGGAAAAAAGAAACTAATAAGAAGTAGGGCATACAACAATGGATCAATTCATTCAACAAGATCCGTTCGGATCGGACCAGGATGAATGGGATTGGTCTGACCCCTCGCTCAGAT